ATTGGTACATTATATTTTGTCTTTGCGATTTGGGCAGGGTTAGTAGGTACTGGGTTAAGTGTAATAATGCGTATTGAGTTATCTGTTCCCGAGAGAGTTCTAGGGAATAGGCATTTGTATAATGTTTTAGTAACTTCTCACGGTCTTATTATAATTTTTTTTTTTGTTATGCCAATGATGATGGGAGGATTTGGTAATTGGTTATTTCCGTTAATGTTGGGGGTTGGGGATATGGCTTTCCCACGAATAAATGGGTTAAGGTTTTGGTTATTGCCAGGGTCTATGTTTCTATTATTTACTTCTGTTTTTATTGAAGAAGGGTTTGGTGGGGGTTGAACGTTATATCCTCCACTATCTAGTAATTGAGCTCACTCAGGTCCGTGTACTGAGTTTGCAATTTTCTCCCTTCATATTGGTGGTGCATCTTCTATTTTAGCATCTATTAATTTTTTGACTACTATACTAGGGATGCGACCTGGTGGGGTGTCATTTGTTCGTTGTACAATGTTTGTTTTGTCTTTAAGTATTACAAGGTTCTTGCTTATTTGTGCTATGCCTGTTTTAGCTGGGGCTTTAACTATGCTTATTACAGATCGTAACTTTAATACTAGGTTCTTTGATCCTGCGGGGTTGGGTGATCCAATGTTATTCGTTCACTTGTTTTGATTTTTTGGACATCCCGAGGTGTATATTTTAATTCTTCCTGGATTTGGTATTATTTCACATGTAATTAAGGTTGGTTCTGGGAAGGAGAAACTATTCGGAAAAATTGGAATGGTTTATGCTTTAAAATCTATTGGGATTTTAGGTTTTATTGTATGGGGCCACCATATGTTTTCCATAGGAATTAATGTCGATAGGCGGTCTTATTTTAGTATTGTTACTATGATTATTGCTGTTCCGACAGGGGTTAAAATTTTTAGATGAATTGCTACTATGATGGGGGGTTGTGTTCGTAATTGGCCTTCCATGTATTGGGCTGTAAGGTTCTTGGTTTTTTTTACTGCTGGTGGAATTACTGGTGTAATTGTGTCTAGTGCGTCTTTGGACGTCTTATTACATGATACTTACTATGTTGTGGCTCATTTCCACTATGTATTAAGAATAGGGGCGGTGTTTGCTATGTTTGCTGGCTTTCATTATTGGTTCCCTCTTGTAACAGGTATTAGTTTACACGATGGGTGAAGGAAAGCTCAAGCAGTATCAATATTCTTCAGGGTCAATTTAACATTTTTCCCACAACATTTTTTAGGAATAAGTGGAATGCCTCGGCGGTATGCTGAATACCCTGTGGGTTATGCATTCTTTAATTCTCTTTCTAGGTGGGGTTCAGTTGCTTCTATGTTAAGTTTATTCTTCTTTTTATTTATTGTTTGAGAAGGTATGTTAGCTAAGCGTCGTATGATTTCTGCTGAGGTTCCTAAAACTGAGGTGGAGTGAGCACATCGTGTTCTACCTATTCGGTTTCATAATCGTGTTTATCGACCGTTTGTGTTGATTGGTGCAGGACGTGTTAAGGGTGCGCGAAGGTTTATGGATGCAGTTGTTAAACGGAAAGCGAGGAAAAGTAAACAATAAAATTTAATGTGTTTGATTAGGCGGGATAGTTTATAATAGAATGGGGGTCTTGTAAACTCTTGGTGCTTGTTAAGGGCTTCTGCTAATGAGTGGATTAGAGATACTTGGTGGAATTTTGGTTTCTGTTTCTTTTTGGGTTTTAATGCGATTTTCGTTTATTTGGTGGGTTGTTTTTGTAGTAGCTGTTTTTTCTATGTATTTTACTTATTTGTGATGAGTTTGTTTGGGTGGCAAAGGGGGGTCAAGTGCTTATAAGTTTAAATAATGATAAGATTAATTGGATTTATTGGAGTTTTAAGAGTCGGTACCGTGTTAATAGATGGTGGTTCGATTTTTATTTTAGGTTTGGCTGCTTGTTATTTATTATTTGTGACTGAGTTTTTTGTGCGTCCTTTAAGTGTTTTCCAGCCTAGGGAAATGTTAATAATAGATAATATAAGAGTTTTAATAGTGGTTCTTAGTTTGTTGGTTGGAATTATGACTTTGATATGCAGGCAGAAAGATTTTAATGTATCACGATATGTCTATAAAAAGGGAATCGAAGGTAGAGTTTTATTGGTTTTAGGTCTTTCTATTGGTATGTTTGTATCTGGTAGTTGAATGCTTTTTTTTATTTGTTTCGAAGGTAGTTTATTACCTATGTTATGGATGATTTTTACTTGGGGGTATCAGCCAGAACGTGTTCAAGCGGGGGTCTATATGGTTATGTACACGGTTTGTGCTTCCATACCGCTGCTGGTTAGGCTTTTGTGGTTATATACTGTAGGGTCTTCAGATAAATTCTTAGCTGCTAAGTTGTCTTACACTTTTTGAACAAACACTTCTACTTTGCCTTTTTGGGTGGTTATTGGGTTTCTATCCGGGTTTATAGTGAAGTTGCCTTTATATTTGTTTCATGGTTGATTACCTAAAGCGCATGTTGAGGCGCCCTTAGCTGGTTCGATGATTTTGTCTGGTGTCTTACTTAAATTAGGAGGTTTTGGTTTATATCGAATTATGTGGTTAATAAACATTAAGTCGAGAATTTCTGGACAATTTTTGGTTAGAATTCTTATTTGTGTAGGTTTGGTAGGGGGGTGTTTGGCTAATGTATACTGTTTATGTCAAAGTGATCTTAAGGCGATAGTTGCTTATTCTTCTATTGGGCACATAGGGCTTTGTGTTTGTGGAATTTTAAGAGGGTTGAGAATAGGTTATGCTGGGGCAGCTTGTATAATGTTTTCACATGGTCTTTGTTCTCCTATTCTTTTTGCTCTTGCAGGGTCACTCCATGATTGAAGTGATTCGCGGAGAATTGGTGTTAATAAGGGGCTTAATAGTCTTTTGCCGACGTTTTCTTTATTCTGGGGTATAGCGTGGTTTATTAATATAGGAATTCCAATTAGGTTAAATTTTATGGCTGAATGGATGTTAATTAGTAGAATTGGTGCTATTTCATCTTGATTGTTGCCTTGGGCGTGGTTAAGGTGCTTTTTAAGTGGTGCTGTGGCTTTTTATGCGTATGGTGCTGTGTGTCATGGTGTTTGTGCTATTAATAGGCGTACTCTGAATGCGTGGGTGTCTAGGCGTTATTATTACGGGTGTACTTTTGGGTTCGTTTTTCTTCTTTTTGGTTCATTTGGCTTAGATTTTTTTATTTGTTAGTTGTTTTTGTTTAGTGCTATTCTAGTTTAAAAAAAAATGTTGTGTTGTGGTCGCAAAGATAAACGTAAGTTTGAGTGGCATTTTTTATAGTGTAAATAGCACGTTGGTTTTTCGTACCAGAGGTGGAATTTTGTTCCTGGTCTTCTTGGAGTGAATGTTGTCTTGAAAACAACTTAAGGGTGTTCGAATCATCTAAAGACTTATGTTAGGAGGGTGAAGGAATTTTTTAAGTGGCACTAGAGCTGGGCAGATATTTCAGGGATTTTTTGTTGAGTGAGTATTTGGCTTAATTTTTATGGTTTTTTGTTTGATTGTTGCTGTTGGGTTTGGTGCATTATGGTGTGTTTTTGGTGCACGCGCTAAGCCTGTGTGGGCCCAGAAAACGGCTTTTGAGTGCGGGTTTGATGCGCTGAGAAGGTCTTGGGCCCCATTTACTTTGCGGTTTTTTTTAGTTGGAATAATTTTTTTGGTTTTTGATGTTGAAATGATTCTATTTTTTTGTATTGTTTTTTCTAAGGGGCTATACTTAAGTAGAGTGAGATTTTTCATGAAGTTCTTGTTAATGTTTTTCCTTGTTATTTTGTTTTTGGGGCTGCTTCATGAGGAGAATGAGGGTAGGCTTGATTGAAAGTAAATAACACTGTGCCAGATAATTGGGTTTCTTTGATGTGGAAAAGCATGTGGGTTATAGTCCTTCTGGTGTTATGTTCCGGAAGCTATAGCAGCGTCAGGCTTTTAACCTGAAGAAGTGATTTTGGTCGCTCGGAGTGGGCAGGTTGAAGTAGTAAAAATTAATACGTCGGACTTAAGCTCCGGAGGTGGGGTTTTGCCCCCTTTAACAATGATAAGTGCTATTTTGGTTGTTCTTGTAATGCAGATTGCTGTATCATATTTTATTTTAACAGAGCGGAAAGGTTTAGGTATGTTTCAGCTACGTCAAGGCCCTAATAAAGCTAGTTTTAAGGCTTTGGGGCAGCCTGTTGCGGATGGTGTGAAGCTATTTATTAAACAGTTGAGTGTTCCATTTTCTGCTAGTTTATTTACTTATCTATTAGGCCCTGGTATTTTATTTTTTTTATGCTGTTTAGCTTGATTAGTTTTTCCTGCGAGGCATGTTTCTGTGCGCCTAGAATGGGGGTTTTTATATTTCTTATGTGTTTCTAGGGTACATGTGTTTGGGGTTTTTGTTTGTGGGTATGCTTGTAATTCCCGATATGGCTTATTAGGTGCTATGCGGGGGGTAGCTCAGTCTATTTCTTATGAAATTGTTATAAGCGGAATTATTTTTTGTCCTCTTTTATTAGTTGGGAGGTATGATTTATTGGCGTGCCGGGAGTGGGGTTTAGTAAATTGTGTTTTATGTGTAGAGAGTTTTGTAGTTTGGATGATTGTTGTTTTGGCAGAAACAAATCGGACACCGTTCGATTTTGTTGAAGGTGAGTCTGAGCTGGTAGCGGGTTATTCGGTAGAATACGGGGGTGGTGCGTTTGCTATAATTGCGTTGGCGGAGTATGGGAATATTTTTTTTGTAAGGGTGGTTACTAGGGTGTTGTTTTTTAGAGGCTTTGGTGTTGTAGTAGGGGTAGGGTTGTGGTATGATTTGTGGTTGGGTGTGTGCTCTGTTCTTGTTTCGTATTTATTTATTGTAATTCGAGGTGCTTTACCACGTTTTCGATATGATTTACTAATACGGTTTTGTTGATTAACCTTACTTCCGGCTGCTCTAGTTTTTGTGTCTTTTTATGTATTAATTATTTAGGGAGAAAGTGTCTTGATAGTTTAATTAGAATATGGCGGTGAAGTTGCTAAGGTAATCTAAGATTTTAGGACAATGGTTGAAAGAGGGAAGTACGGTTTTCTTGATCCAATAACTGAGAATTGTAGACGATTAATTTCGTATCATGACATAGTAATGGTTGTTGGTGTTGGAGTTATGGCTATTGTGATTTATTTCTTAATGTTTGCATTGTATCGTCAGTGGTTTTTAACAGGTTACTCGTGTCGTTTTAAGACGAAGTGTAACTGGTTGGAGTTTTGCTGGACTTTTATTCCAGGAATTATCTTAGGGGTATTGGGGTATTTCTCATGGGAAAATTTATATTTAATGGAGTTAACTGATAAAGCTGACTACCATGTGAAGGTTACAGGGCATCAGTGGTACTGAGAGTATGAGTATTATATGGATTCATCTAATTCTTTAGAAAACGATGGCGAAATAGATCTTCCTATTACTAGGTTGCCACTAAAATGTCAGAAGAAGGCTGTGAAGCTGCTTATGAAGTTTCATACTCTTTTAATAGATGAGGGAGCTTTTCAGATTATACCTGTGCTTAAGATTGCAATAAGAATGTTGGGAGATATTCACTTGAGGTATGATAGGTATAATGTGGATTTAAAGGGTGTTTTGGAAGAGGCCACTGATAGTGGTGTTGAGGTGTTACCATTTTTAGGTCAGAATGCTGCTAATCAAGTTTTATATCTTCCTCATGGGAAGATGACCGAGGTTACAGTTTGTACTGCTGATGTCATACATAGATGAGGTGTGTCAGCGTTGGGGGTAAAGATAGATGCGGTTCCAGGGCGTGCTAATCATTTAGGGATTAACCCGTATCGAGTCGGTTATGCGTATGGAAATTGTTATGAGCTTTGTGGTTATGGTCATGGGGTAATACCAATTACAGTTTTAGTTTTACCAGAAGAAGAGTTTATAAGGTCGTTAATTGCGATGGTTTGACGGGCGTTGGCTGATTAGAATAAAATAAGAGGAGGTAGCATAAAAAGTGTGTCTTGTTTACACCAAGGCGGTGGCCAGTGGGCCTTTTCTCTTCTTTGTCGGGGTTTTAGTTTAAAGAAGAACGAGTGGCTGTTACCCATTAAGTATAAGATTTATAAGCCTCGGATAATCTCTTAAGTGGCAGTAGTTGATGCTGTTATTGCGGGCGTTTTTGTGCGGGGTAATAAAGTTATATTTAATAGAAAATCTTATATGAAATTCCGTAAAGCCGCAAATGGGCCATCGGGGACGGAAAAGGGCTCCTTTTGGGGGTGCTAATATTCATGTTGGCAGTGTTTGAAGACGTTAAATGAAGTAAGTTTTGGGGGTTTCTGGTAGCGCAGAGGTTGATTTGTATAATCACTTAAAAAAGTGATTCGAGAAAGCCAGAAAAGCGGACCTACAAGGGGGGCCCCTTGTAGGTTTTTGCATAATTTGGCAAAGATGGTATTGCGGGAAAGGTTCAATAATTATGTATACTTAAGTTAGTAGTAATTATATGTTTAATTTCAATTTTAGTGTTATAGGTTAATCATTTGTTATTAGTTTCTTCTTAATTTTAGAGCCGGGTTTATGTGGAATGGATGTGTAATAAGGACCTTATTCACCGGTATAATAAGTAGTGGGGAATAGTATAGATTAGTATGTGCGATTTCGGCTCGTGCGGTGAGTGATCGGGCTCTTCCCCGTAGTGTAAGGAGCATTCTTAGTATGTGGGCAAACATTGATGAAATGAAGGGACGGGAGAGGTATAAGCGTTATGGAAAGAAATCGGGGAGTGTTTTATATAGGTGGTGGTGCTGGGTACAGGAGCCCGCACTATCTGTCTACAGAACAATGGCATTATGTGGTATTTACAGTAGCGGCAGTAGCAATATTTTCATTTTTTTTTTTTTTTTACATGTTGTTTTATAGAGTTGTTGAGTCTGGGGGTAGATTTGCTTTTGAGTTTGATTTAAGTCATACTGGGGCCCTAGGGTTTTCTTTGCTTTTTTTTGTTGATTGGGCCTCTGTTATGTTTAGGTTAAGTGTTTTGTTTATTTCTGGCAGGGTGCTTGTTTATTGTTGTTTCTATATGCGTGGAGAGGTTTATCCTGAGCGGTTTTGTTGATTGGTCGTTTTATTTGTTGTTTCTATAAATTTATTTATTTATATACCTAGGCTAATAGGGTTGATGTTAGGTTGGGATGGTTTGGGGGTTGTCTCCTTCGCGTTGGTTTCGTATTATAAGAATGGTGAGTCTCTAGGTGCGGGTAATATTACTGTTTTAACTGGTCGTATTGGGGATGCTTGTTTGGTTCTTTTAGTTGCTTGCTGTACGTCTAACTTAAGTTGGCACTGGTTTGATTTGCAATATCAAAGATTGTTTTGGGTTTCTGGTTGTCTTATTATTGCGTCTATAACTAAAAGGGCTCAGGTTCCCTTTTCTGCTTGGTTGCCGGCGGCCATGGCCGCCCCCACACCTGTATCTGCCTTGGTTCATTCTTCTACTTTGGTAACTGCAGGTGTGTATGTTTTGTTTCGGTACTACACATCTGTGCAGGGGTCTTGGGTTATCAGGTTAGTCATTTTATCCATGTTTACCATGGCTTTTTCTGGGGTTGTTGCTTGTGTTGAGCGAGATTTGAAAAAAGTAGTTGCTTTTTCTACGATAAGCCAGTTGGGGGTTATGGTTTTGGCTGTTGTTGGGGCTGGGTTTAAGGAAGCTGGGATATTTCATTTGTTAGTTCATGCGTATTACAAATCTTTGATGTTCCTGTGCGTGGGGTACGTAATTTTTAAGGGGGGAGGGGTTCAGGATTCTCGTTTTTATAGGGGGTTGTGAACTAAAATACCTTCTGTGGCAGCGTGGTTAATTGTTGCTTGTTTATGTTTGAGTTCTGTTCCTTTTACTTCTGGGTTCTATTCTAAGCATTGTGTTTTGGAGGGTTGTTTTTTTGGGGATATAAGTACAGCTGGTTCCGTGTTGATTTGTTTTTCGGTATTTTTTACTGCTTTTTACAGGTTCCGGTTGTTAAGTTTGATGTTTTTTTCTTGTTCTAGGGAGGTTTGTTGTAGGCCAGTTGAGTGATCTACTTTTGTCGATTTCAGAAACTTGGATTTAGGAAAGGTCCAGTCTAAGTTGAGGGTTTGTTATTGAAGTCTCTTGGCTCCCTTGTGTTTTTTAGGTGGAGCGGCTTTGTTTGTGGGGTTATATTTGCTTAAGTGTTTTGTGTTTCTCAATTCTTACTTTTATTGTCCTAGATGTCTGAAGATTGTTATATTGGTTATAAACGTTTTAGGTTGCTGGTTTGGTTTTGTAAATAAGTACCATTTTCCTAATACGTATGGGTTGTATCTGAGCTCACCTAGGGCGGGCGTTAGTGCTTTGGCTATTTCTAGGTTGGAGAAGGTTAAGCCGTGCGTTAATTTTTTACGTTTTAGTGGTAATAATTGGCACTTACCTGAGCTGAGGGGTAATAATGTTGCTTGTGTTAGGTTAGTTGCTGGTGGTTCAGTTAATCGGACTATTGAGAAAGGTTGAGTTGAGGAGTGATTGTGAAGGCGTCAAACCGGTGTTATTGTAAAGATTGGTAAGTTGATTTATGCGTTTATACACCACACTAAGGTTAGGCCTCTTTTATTTGTTTTAATGGGGATGTGGGCCGTTCTTAGTGTTTTGTGGTAGTATTTTACTGATTTTTGAAGGGTAGTTTAATTAGAATGTAGGATTGTCAATCTTGTAGTGTTATTTTGGTAACCCCTTTAGATGGAAAGGATGTGTATATTGAGTTTGTGTTTTGCCTGAGTGATGCTTTCTTGGAAGAAGCATCCACTTGAGCTTAGAGGGTGTTTATTGCTTGTAGGTGTTTTCAATTCTTTGTTGGTTTGTTGTGGAATGTCTGGTATAATGGGTTTTAGTTTGTTTATGGCTATGGTAGGTGGTGTTTTAGTTCTTATTGCTTTTTGTGTTGCTTTGGTTCCTTACAAGAAGGTAAGTAGGCAGGGTTGGATTAGTAGGGGTGGCAGGTCCTTGAGAAGAGGAACTTATAAGTGGTATTTTCGGTTTATTGGTGTGGGGTTATTTGGTGCAGCTCTAGTTTATTCTTTGATTATAGACCCGTTTGGGACATGCCTTGGGCGAACTGTATATTTCCGTACAGGTGAGAGTTTTTTATGTTTCCGGGATTGGGCTGTTGCTATCATTTTCCTTAGGGTTTATTTAATGTGCGCCGTGGTTGTTAGAATTAATGTAAGGTCAAAGCATGCTGGTGCTTTGTTAAGGAAAAGGTGAGGGGGAGAAGACGCTGTTGTTGAGAAAAAAAGGTTAGATAATCTTTCGGAGATTTGAAGGTTGTGGCGTTTTCGGTTTTAGGGTGGAGTTAGGATTGTGTATTTTTTTCGTTAATTGGGGTCTTGTTTTATTGTTCCATTCGTACTGAGATTTTTTGGCGGTTTTAATTCTTATGGAGACTGTTGTTATTAGAGCTTTTTCTGCTATAGCTTTATATTCTAGGTATTTAGGGAACAGTCTTACTATGTATAGATTAGTTTGTTTTCTGACTTTTTTTGTTTGCGAGGCTGTGTTAGGTTTGTCTTTATTAGTCGGCTCGTCTCGAAGGGGGGAGTCGTATAGTTCCTTAGGGTATTGCTCTTTAAAGTATTAATGTCATTTAGTTGGGTATTTATTTTATTGCAGGGTAGTATATTTATATAATTAATATTGGCTGTGTAAGGCTGTGGTTGCGTTTGTGAGCTGCATATGGGTAGTGTTGTAGGGTTTGTTCGTTTAGGGCCTTCGTTTTTATTGTTTATTATGTTAAATGTTGTTGGGGTTATTATAGTGGTTTTTAGAGGTGGCTTGTTTGGGGCGTATGTGGGCTTTGAGTGTAGATTTGTGGGCATGATGGGGATTTTGTCTGGGGTTAGAGCGGAGGAGAACGAGGGGTGTATGAAGTATTTTGTGTTCCAGGCTTTGGGTTCTGTGTTCTTATTGCTTGGGTTTATTGGTGTTATTTGTAGGAAGCCTGTGGATATAGGAATCATGTTTAGAATCATTGGGCTTTGTCTTAAGGCTGGGTTCTTTCCATTTTTCTATTGGGTTCCTTCTGTCTTGAGTTACTGTTCTTGGTTCGGATGTTTCATAGTAGTAGTGTGGCAGAAAATTGCCCCGATGTGTTTCCTTGCTAAGTGGGGGGTTAGTTATGGGTTTATTGATCTTATAAGAGGTATTGCGTGTCTTACCGCCTTTGTGGGAGGTGTTGGTGGTATTGGGAGTACTTATTATCGGAGTTTGCTGGGGTATTCGTCTCTTGTGCATAGGGGCTGAATGATTTTATCTAGTTTAGTTGGTTTAAGGGTTGTTGTATTTTATTTGGTGGTTTATAGAATTATTTCTGGTGGGTTGATGTACCGTATATATTCTTGTAAAGTTATATGTTTGGAGGATTTTTGTAACATAAGGTATTATAATTATTTCGGGTTTTATATCATTTTTATTGATTTTGTATCTTTAGCAGGACTTCCTGGGCTGCCTGGGTTTTTACCTAAATGTGTTACTGTTTTTATAATTGGAGGTGATCATGGGTTGTCTCTGGTGTTCTTACTTTTTTCCTCCGCGTTAAGGCTTTTTTATTATTTAAAGGTTGGGGCGGTAGGGGCTATTGGTTCTGGGGTCAATCATTATTTAATTTTTAATAGTGACCGGTGATCTAGTATATCTGGAAGTGGTTATCTTAAATGAAATGTCTTATTTTATATGATTTGTTTAGCTGTTCTCATTGGGTTTATGGTTAGTTGTTAGTTTTAATGGTAGTATAAATAGTATACCTTCCTTCCAAGAAGGTGGTCCGTTGATGTGGTCATTAAATATGTAATTTTATCCTTACTTGTTTTTAGTGGTTGTGGTGTCGAATTAGCAGAATTAAAATGTGTGCGGTTTAGGGTCGTGAGGTATGGTTGACCATATTCGGTAGGTTTTGATGGAACAAGTAGGTGTTTTGGCACGGGGGTTTTTGGTTCCTCAGGGCGTCGGTCATGTGGCGATTTGTTATTTTGGTGCGTTATTTAGTAGCATTAAGTGTTATATACTTGGCTTATTGCAGGTGGTTCAGTTTGTGGGTGCTATGTGGAGGCTCAATAAAAGCTGTTGATTGTTATGGTATTAATAGAAGGAATGTCTGGTAGTACTGGTAAATTAGTACACTCTAGTCGTAAGCGGAGGGCTGTATTGGGGGCTGTTGCTGGCTCTTTATATGATTTACCTGTTCCTGCCAATTTATCTTATTTGTGGAATTTTGGTTCTTTATTAGGGTGTTGTTGAGTTGTGCAAATTGCTTCGGGTATTTTTTTAGCTTTACATTATACGGCATATTCTCCTGAGGCATTTAACTCCGTAGTTGAGATCATGCGTGATGTTAATAGCGGATGGATGGTGCGAAGGTTTCATGCTAATGGAGCGTCATTTTTTTTTGTTATAATTTATTTTCACATTGGCCGTGGGCTTTATTATCATTCGTTTAATTTACATAATACTTGGATTGTTGGGGTACATATGTTTATTTTACTAATGTTGGTTGCTTTTACTGGTTATGTTTTACCTTGGGGTCAAATGTCTTATTGGGCTGCTACTGTTATTACTAATTTAGTTACGGCTGTGCCTATTATTGGTCAGACTTTGGTTGAGTATATTTGGGGGGCTCCCACGGTTTGTGATGCTACCCTTAAGCGGTTTTATGTTTTTCATATGTATGGGCCCTTTTTGTTGGGTGTTTTGTCGGCTATTCATATAATTTATTTACATGAAACTGGGTCTAGCAATCCTTTAGGGGTTCCTAGTGATATAGATACTGTGCCGTTTCATCCCTATTATACTTCTAAAGACTTATATGGGATCTCTATTTTCCTGTTGAGTTTAACTCTTGTGGTACTTTTTAGTCCAGATGTGTTTTCTGATCCAGAAAATTTTATTCCGGCTGATCCAACTAAGACGCCTCTCCACATTCAACCTGAATGATATTTTCTTTTTGCTTATGCTATTTTACGTAGTATTCCTAATAAATTGGGGGGTGTCATTTGTTTGGTCTTGTCTGTTGCTAGGCTTTATTTATTACCTTTGTGCAAAGGTTTAATGTTAAAGGGCAATCAGTTTAATTATTTAGGCCAGGTTATGTTTTGAGGTTTCGTTGGGGATTTTGCATTATTATCTGTTTTTGGAGCGTGTACTGTAGAATATCCTTATGATCTTTTGCCGTTGATTGCTACCGGTTTGTATTTCTTGTTTTATATAAGGTTTATTCCGTTGATGGGGTTTTGGGAGAAATTAGTTATTGTTTGTGAGCCCCCTTTGGCAGAGAAATTTGGTTCTTTTATGTGGAAAAGGACTGCTGATGGAGTTGTAGATAAGGGGTGTGAGGTTAGATTAAGGCGGGCTATTGGTGGTTTTTCTAGGGGTAGCGAGGGTAAGCGTGCGTGGTGGGTTGTTAAGCGGCCTTTTCGATATTAGTGTCACGTTAAATATTGTGGAGAGTAAACTAAATTAAGTTGTTGGGCTCATGATCCAATCATAAGGCGAACGCCTTCCTCCTTGGTTCCCCGGTATCTTATAAAGAATATGAGATTGCAGGTCTTAAGGAGGGTGTATGCCCGTGGGGATTGGTGGCTAAATAAGTTTGCTTCTAAAGTTAAACGATATTTAGCTTACTTGTTTAAAAGTAAAGTATAAGATATTACAAGAATATATTATCACCTATTGGTCTATTGAATATTGTTGGTAACTATACGTCGTAGACTAGCGATTTTTTTTGCAATTATATACAGTATTTTATGGGTGGTTTAATTTCAATTTTCAAGGGTAAGAGAATTTAATTTGGTCTAAAAATTGGCGTGTTTTGGGCTCTTAAATTTTTGGTTATTTTATTTTCTATAAATAGAGAAAATTTTTAAAATATTAATTATATTTATTTATTAGTGGGGATTGGTGGCTAAATAAGTTTGCTTTTAAAGTTAAACGATATTTAGCTTACTTGTTTAAAAGTAAAGTATAAGATATTACAAGAATATATTTTTTTGTAGTTCATCCTTAAGTTAAGTTTAGCTAATTGCGAGATCGTTCTTTTAAGAGTATTTTGTAGGAAGGGTGAAAAAATAAGTATTTCCGGAGACGGTAATGGGTGTTTTATAAAGATGAGTTTGGTTTTTGTACTTTTTGCATCATGGAGCGTAGAGAGTTGTGTTAAATTGTAGTTCCTGAAAACTTTTGAGCTATCTAATTTGTGTCTGTTGAGGTTTTTGGTTTGTCTTTAGTGTTGCATTATTATAGGTAAGAATTTGATAGTAGTGATATGCTTGTCGCAAAAGTTGTTAGCTGGTTAATCCGGAAATGTGCGTGCGTGCAGCGAAGATTAGACTAGATAAAGACTGTTGTAGGGATTTATCTAAGTTTTCTTTGGTGAGTCTGTAGGGGTAAGCTCTATAGAAAAATGTAGGAGTGCTTTTTCTTTTTATTAGGTAAGGTTAGTATTACTTATCCTATGTTGAATTTTTGTTCAAAGCGGTTTGTGAGTAAATTGGGTATTAGTACGGTTTAGGCTTGTTTAGCTTTTATTAGTTATATTAGTATGCTATATGTAGGTGGATGATAGAATTTAGGGGTCATAATTTGGTTGTAGGTCTTTGTGGTTTTAGTTGTTAGTAATTTTTAGTTTGTGGAAATATTTAAAAGTGAGCTCAAGGAACTCGGCAAATATTTTTCCCGCCTGTTTATTAAAAACATCGCTCTTAGAATAATATTGTAGTAGGAGTCGGGCCTGCCCGGTGAGTTGAGGCTTAAACGGTTGCTATGCAGAGTGGTACTGAGGTAGCGCAATAGGTTGTCCTTTAATTGGGGAAGGGGATGAATGGTTTGACGTGGAAAAAACTGTCTCGGGCTTAATTGCTGAGTTTTACATTTAAGTGCGAAGGCTTAAATAATGTTAGTAGACGAGAAGACCCCGTCGAGCTTAGTGGCGGTGACTATTAGTAGTTTTTCGTATATTTTGTTGGGGCGACAAGGGGTAGTTTTAACACACCTGTGATTTGTGGTGCGGACCCTCCATTGGGGAGAGAGAGAAAAAGCTACCGCGGGGATAACAGCGTTATCTTTTTGGAGAGATCATATTGAAGAAAGGTGTTGCGACCTCGATGTTGAATTAGGGTATTATCTCGGCGTAGCAGCTGGGATTATAGGTCTGTTCGCCCTTTAAAACCCTACATGATTTGAGTTTAGACCGGCGTGAGCTAGGTCGGTTTCTATCTTTATTTAAGGCTACCTTTGTACGAAAGGATCGGGTAGCTTGGGTTTTCCTTTAATAAAATTTAAATTTTAATGTTTAATGATGTAATTTTAAGTAGTGGAGAGGCGGATGGGATTATAGCGGGATTTCTAATTTTGTTTTAAGCGGTTCGACTCCGTTTCTGCTTTTTTGAGTGTTTGCTTCTAGCACACTATCAGCTCTCTCTGGGCTTACACATGTTACTAAAGTGGTGTAGGGAGTATGGTTCGTGGTTGGTGGATAATTACCTAAATGGTTTTGTTCGTTTATCGTAACTTTTAGAGTAAGTGATGTGCTATAACTTTTAGGAGGTCCCCCTGCTTCAGTGGTTAAAATTGTAGACCCCGTATACGGGAGTTCAGCTTTGATGGAGAAGAAGAGGGAGGTAATAAAGTGCCAGCACCTGCGGTTAAACTTTTTCCTCTAGTTGATAGGCTTTCGTGGTAAAGTATCAATAAGTTTTGTAGGGCGTATTGCTAATTATATTGGTTAAATGAGTTATTAATTTCACAAGCTTTATGGCTTGAGCGAGTGTTATGTACCCTTTACTTTGTAATCTTAAAAGGCTGTTGTTAGAGACGGGGATTAGACACCCCCTTATTGATGTTGTCTTGAATTCCACGGTTAGTACGGGCGTTTTGTTTAAAATCCAAAGAAGTTGGCGGTGTTCCACACCACGTGAGGGGAACTTGGCGGTTAATTCGATAGTCCTCGAGGACTTTACCTTTTCTTTACTTGACATACCGCCGTTGTCAGTTATCCTTTTGTTGGAATAGATGATTGCAGGAAATGTAAAAGTTATTTATACTATAGTTGCTTAGTCCATTTGAATTCAGGTAAACGTGTTGGTTACGAAAAGGGCTTAGCTGAGTTACATTTACTAAGTAATACGGATATTTTACGGTTGAAATACCGTGTTGAAGGCGTACTTCATAGTAATGTTTTTTATTGAGGAAATGTGAATTGTGTTAATGGAATGTGTACAAATCGCCCGGCACCCCTATACGAACAAAAATTTGGGTAAGTCGTAACACAGTAATGCTACCAGAAGGTGGTTTTGTTTAGTGGAAAGGCGGCCGTGGAGGTGGTAAGTTGTAGCCTTATTTACGGGACAAAAGTCTCTCTTTCTACTTGATTTAGTGCTTATGGGCGTTATTAATTAACTTTGACTTTTATGGGTTTTGAGGTGTTAGATTTTTTTTGGGGTTGTCCTGCTGGGTTTTTCTCTTTGTTTGTTTTGGTTGGGGGTTTTTTTCTTTTCCCTGTCACTATTTTTACTGCGAGGGGTGTTTTTATAGCAGCTACTCGTGTGGAGTCTCTTGTTGAAGGGGGTTGGCGGCGATTTTATGATTATTTGTCTTTTGAGCATGCTGTACTAAATCAGTACGGTGGTTATAGGCATTTCTTTTTTTCTTTGTTCCTACTTATTTTTAGTATGAATTTTCTAGGATGTGTGGCTTATTTTCCTGCTCTTGCTGTGCAATGGAAAATGTGGATTAGTATTTCTTTTCCTTGTTGAGTGGCGTCCATTATTTATACCTGGCCTGAAAATATTAGCGTTTTTTTTGCTAATATGGTGTCTGCTGATCAACCTTATTATTTAACAGCTTTGTTAATTGTTAGGGAGATTATAAGTTTATTGGCACGTCCTGTTACTTTATCTTTGCGTATTTGAGTTAATATGTTGATTGGCCAGATATTTCTTCATTTTTTTGCGTCTGGTCTTGTTGTGGCATTTTTTAAGAGACTTGGGTTTAGAAGTGTGTTGTTTTTTGTTTTGTATGGGCTTCTTGGTGTATTTATAACTGGTGCGGAGTTGTGTGTCGTTGTAATTCAGTCCGTTATTTTTGTAAAATTGATTTTTATTTATTCTGGTGAGGGAGTATTTGATACAAGTAGGATGCGCTAGGGTTAGTTAAATCGGTAGGTTGTAGTTTAATTTAGAATTTAAGCTTTGGGAGCTTTTGGTGCTGTTATTGGTCGGCCTAATAAGGACATTAAGTTAAGGAGACTGTGGCATTTCAAGTGCCGCAGTGAACTGGTTGTTCATGTCTTGGTGGGGCGAAGAGGATATCCTTTAATTAGAAATGGGCCTTGACCGGTTTTAGTTGGTATTAGGGCTTTTGCTATGGCCGGAGGTTTGGCTATTTGGGTGCATGGGGGAGGTCTTTATGCTGTAATGTTTGGGCTTGCTAGACTTCTTGTTGGATTATGTGGGTGGTGGTCTGATGTTGTGTGTGAGGCTACCTATAAAGGGATGCATACATCTCTGGTTTTGCGTAATGAGCGTATTGCAATTTTTTTATTTATTTTGTCTGAAGCATTTTTTTTTGTGAGGTTTTTTTGAGCCTTGATTCATTTTAAAGTTGGAGAAATTTCTTATGGGTATAAGTGGCCTCCTCTTGGTGTGTCTATTATGGACCCGTTTGGGGTGCCGTTTTTTAATTTAGCTGTGTTATTATGTTCTGGGGCCACTGCTCAAACGGCACAAGGCTATGTAAAAGCTTTTAATCAGTCTTATTTATTTACAGAAGAATATTATCGTAGTAAAAAGCTTGGTGTTATTTGGTTTTTTGTGTCGGTTGTGCTAGGTGCTGGGTTTTTAGCTGTGCAGATTTGGGAGTATACTGAATGTAAGTTTTCCATTGCAGACAGTTCTTTCGGTAGTGTGTTTTTCGTAACTACTGGGTTTCATGGGTCTCATGTGTTTATTGGTGTTGTGTTTTTAACTGTTGCGATGGTTCGATTACAGTGCGGACATTTTAGGAAAAGCCATAATTTTCTTAATGTTTGAGCAGCTGTTTGATATTGACATTTTGTCGATTTAATTTGAATTTTCTTGTTTGTGTTAATGTATTGGGGAGCTAGTGCTTAAGGCGTGGTACTTTAAAGAAAAGATTTGATTTGCATTCAAAAATTAGGATTTTTCCTTTACGCTATAAAATATACTTTTTGTTCAGTGGTGTTGCTACGAAGTTAGGAGATTTAAAAAGAGGTATTGTCTCAGCTGAGGCAGGGTTTGCGGAGCGGTCGTTTTATTGAATTTATCGATGATTGTTTACGGCTAATCATAAGGAT